ATACTCCTTGTAGAAATATCAATAGATATTTCAGCCCATCCTTTTCGATTACGAAAAAAAAAAATTATACATTACATTATTTCATGAATCATGACACACTATCTCTATGAATATATGAAAGAATAAAAAGATCTTCTTTTTCGTTCCTCTTCTTCTTTCTTAAAAGGGAGTTACAAAATGAAAGGATTATTTCGTTCCTGATAATCATTTTTTTGAATCTGTGGATAGGAGCATACTCTGGATCGGAATCGTGAGGAGTACTGCTTGATCATTTCTACCAACTTAAAGCCCCAATTAGTATTCTTTTTATGTTATGAAAAATACCCTTTTGGATAATTTACATAAAAAATCTCCATTACTAATCCTTTATGTATTTTGGTGTTCCTAACCATCCACTTATTTTTACTCAATCGTCCGTTATAGTACTACATAGAAAGGATAATAAAAACTATATACGGTTGATCTTTTTAGCCCGCTTCAAGCTAGGATGACTAATCAACCAATCTTGGGGTAAAGGTCTTGCTTATCTTTATTTTCTTTTAATTCTTGTACGTAGGAGATGAGACTCCATTTTTTTACTGCTAATTTAGAAGCTGTTTTCTTTCACTCATATAACTATCTGATTTAGTTCATCAACCCGAATAATGAATAAAACAATTCTGATATTTATTCAATTTCTTTACTAAAAAGAAAGAAGTAAAGAAAAGTTTATGTTTAACCGAATCGCACGTAGAGATATTGATAACACACAAAGAGTTAATGGAATTTCATAACTAATTGATTGAGCCGCAGCTCGTAGACCACCTAAAAAGGAATATTTATTATTTGATCCATATCCTGACATAAGAAGTCCGATGGGAGCAATACTTGAGATGGCAATCCATAAAAAAACACCGATATTGAGATCAGATAAAACAAGGTGATAGCTAAAAGGAATTACTGAATAACTTAGTAAAATGGATATAACTGCTATGGATGGTCCTATACTGAATAAACGAGTATCCCCTCGAGACGGGAGAATATTCTCTTTGAAAATTAGTTTTGTCCCATCGGCTAGAGCTTGCAGAATTCCCAAAGGACCAGCATATTCAGGCCCAATACGTTGTTGTATTCCTGCGGATATTTCTCTTTCTAACCACACAATTACGAGTACACCTATTGTAATTCCCAATACAAGACTCAAAATAGGTACAAGCATCCATATGATTCCATAGAACTCTTTGAAGGATTCCAATCTGGAAAAAGAATTGATATCTTGTACTTCTGTTGTATCAATTATCATTTCAACGATCTACTTCTCCCATAATGATATCTATGCTACCTAGTATTGTCATAATATCAGCCAATTTCATTCTTTTAACTAACTGAGGAAGAATTTGCAAATTGATAAAACCGGGTGGGCGAATTTTCCATCTCCAAGGAAAACCACTCTGATCTCCTATTAAAAAAATTCCCAATTCTCCCTTTGGGGCTTCAACTCTTACATATAGTTCTTGTTTCGGCAATTCAAAAGTGGGTGAAGGTTTTTTACTAATGAATCGATATTCAAAATCATTCCATTCTGGATCCTTTTCTCTATCAAAGGATCGGATTTCTAAATTCTCGTAAGGCCCCCCTGGAATTCCTTCCAGAGCCTGTTGAATAATTTTTATAGATTCTGTCATTTCACTGATTCGGACTAAATAACGAGCTAATGAATCTCCTTCTTTTTGCCACTGGATTTCCCAATCAAATTCGTCGTAACATTCATAATGATCAACTTTACGAAGATCCCATTGTATTCCAGAAGCTCGTAGCATCGGTCCTGATAAACCCCAATTTATTGCTTCTTCTCCACCAATAATGCCTACCCCTTCAACTCGTTCTAAAAAAATAGGATTCCGCGTAATAAGTTTTTGATATTCATAAACCGCTGTTAAAAAATAATCACAGAAATCTAAACATTTATCTATCCATCCATGAGGTAGATCGGCTGCTACTCCCCCGATACGAAAATAATTATGCATCATTCTCATACCGGTGGCAGCTTCAAATAGATCATATACTAATTCTCTTTCTCGGAAAATATAGAAAAAAGGAGTCTGTGCACCAATATCTGCCATAAAAGGGCCAAGCCATAAGAGATGAGAAGCTATACGGCTCAACTCTAACATAATGACTCTGATATAACTGGCTCTTTTAGGTACTTGAATATTCCCCAACTGTTCGGGTCCATTTACAGTTATTGCTTCTGTGAACATAGTCGCTAAATAATCCCAACGTGTTACATAAGGCAGATATTGTATAACTGTTCTGTTTTCCGCAATTTTTTCCATCCCTCTGTGTAAATAACCCAATATTGGCTCACAATCAATAACATCTTCACCATCTAGAGTAAGGATGAGCCGAAGAACACCATGCATTGATGGGTGGTGAGGTCCCATATTGACTATCATGAGGTCTTTTCTTGTAGTTGTTACATTCATAGGTTATTCCTCGATTCATTCTTTCATGAATTGCTGAAAACGAAAAGAAGTTCATCAAAATTCAAGATCTAGTAAATCAAATAATTCAAGTTACTTTTCAATTAACGAGTTTTTGATTCCCGAATACCCAGCCGACTAATTAATTCTTTATAACGTACTTTATTTTTCTTTGACAAATAAGACAGAAGTCGTTGCCGTTTTCCCAGGATTTTACGTAGACCTCTCTGAGATAAATAGTCTTTTCTGTGCAATTCCAAATGTAAAGTAAGTCTTCGTATCTTATTGGTGAAGCTAAAAACTTGAAATTCAACAGACCCACTGTTTTCTTTTTTTTCTTCTTGTGAAATAACGGAAATGAATGAATTTTTTACCATAAAACGGAACCTTCTATCCTTTTTTGTTTTTCTTTTTACAATTCAATAAATAAATTTTACCAATCAGTTAGAATAATGCTACTAATTTATAGTTTGTATATACAATAATCTTAATTTCTTTATGAACTCCTAATGTTATCAACTCATTTCATTTTTTCAAATAAAAAATGAATCCTATTTTCTATTTTGTTTGGATACAAATAGGAAAGGTGGTATATTTCTACACTCAAAAAAAGGAAAAACTATTATTAACTTAAAAAAACTGCAAATAATAAATAAGAAGATTCTGTTGATTCATTTATAGATCTAATGGATATTGATACGTGCATTGAATTAGTATTCAGTTATCAGAATGGAATGTAAAATAATGCATGGATGCATCTCTTTCTTTCATATATCAGATAGGGTAGAGAATGCATATGAAAAGGTGTTATTAACGAATTTACAATCGTGGATACATATGTATCCTTACCATACTAAAACGACTGCTATTATACGTATCAAACCAATATCGATTCATACAAGCTAAATCTTCTAATCGATAATTAGGCCAAAGAAAGAACTTCAATTTAATTAGTTTATTTTTATCTCTTTTGGTTTTATCCAAAACTTCACTACAGTTTTTTATGTATTTGAAAAATACTGGATTTTTATGTATAACATTTCTATTCCTCGAATAGAAAGAAATTAGAATTCGTAATTCTCTTCGCCGTTTAGTGGATAAAATTATTTCAGGAACAAACAAATCAGAACGATTTTTGTCCCTATTTTCGGGCATTCTTTGGTGTCTTGCAATGGATTTATCCAAATTTTTCTTATCAATATAGCTTTTTTCTCGGTATCTTTGATTAATTGGGGGCTTACTCTTATGAACCAATGAAATATTTATCGTTTGATAGATAATAAATTGTCCGTCATTTTTTATAGACAAACGAACTGGTTCGATAATTAATATCCCCTTTTTCATCAATTCTGTAAGAGTAAAATCCTTTTGAATCATCAGAATATCCAAACTCATTTCTCCCCTTTGAATAGAGGATATAGCAATTTCTTTTGGATTTATCAATCTAAGCAGGAGACAATATACTTTGATATTATTGATCATTCTTTGATTTAAAGAATCATCCCATCTCAACTGAAAACGTAAATATCTTTTTAGGAAGAAATCAAGCTCTGCTTCTGTGTTGCTCTTGTATTGCTTTTTCTTTCTACGTTTTTTCATATTCGAGCCTGCATAATCTTCTTCAATATCTTTTTCTTGGTTTGAGAGAACCGATCCAAGATTCTCTTGGTTTTGTGCATCTGATTCAAGATTACCTCGGCCTGGGGATTCTTTTTCTTCTTGATTTCGATTCTCTAATTCTAATTTTCTTTTTTCATTTGATAATATAAAAAGATCCCCTTTTCTCTTTCTATTGATATTTTGATTTTCGCTAACATTTGCATTTCTATTCAAATTAAAAAGAAGTAATTGGATTGGTATGATCCACGGTTTCATTTTATATGTATTATAAAATAGGATAAATTCAGGGAAGAACCAAAGTTTCAGATTCGATATGGGACGACTTAGTATTTCTTCATTCATTCCCATCCAATCAAAAAGGTGTTTTTTTTTCTTGGATGGCTGGATTCTTTGATTTTCATAGATTGTAAGATAAGCAAGACCTTTTTTAGTAATTTTGTCAATTAGTTGATAATTATTAACCTCAGCCTTAGCGTTTTTATTACCATTGGTATCGATCCAGGACTCAATATCGACTTTTTTTTTACCAGAAAAATTGAAAATTTTCCAATCGAAATATTTTCTATCTGAAAATTTCTTCAGATTCATAATATCATCTTCTCCTAGATAATTATTGATAGGAATAAGATCCCCTGACATATTAAATAATATACCCTTATGTATATTGTAATCATAAGAAATCTTCTCTTTGTTTCTTATACCTAATGGTGATACATAAATATAGGAATGCTCCTTATTTTCATAATTAATAGATTTATATGATAAAAGGTCATACCTATAGTGTTTTTGAAAGTTATATTTTTGATTTGGTAATGAATTTGCTTTTAAATCATTTACGTTTAATTTTTTGTAATGAATTAATTGGTCTGTTTTTTCATCAGAATAACCTTTGTTTAAATCTTTCTTCTGATCCATACGTTGTTGATTGATTTTAGTTCGCCATTTTTTGGGTACTAAACGATACCATCTAATTGGGGATAAATCATATTGATAATGGCCTCTTAACCAGTTTTTCCATTGATTCATTCCAGAATTAAAAATATTTTTCTGTCGTAATTCAGAATAAAATATTTCCTGTTCTTCGAAATAATTCTTTATTTCATTCTTAAGAAAAAGAGACGTTCCGTGATATTCAAGAACATATCTTAACTTATACAAGTTAATAAGTTGGGTTTGATATAATTTGTAAAATACATATGCTTGTGATAAGGAGGATAAGTCAAAAAGAATTATAGAATTCTTCTTACTAATACCAAAGGGCGACTTTTTGATAGTCGAAATAAACCGAAGTGTATTTTTATTTGTTTTATTAATTTTTTCTTTATTTGTTTCATTATTGGAAATGTATTTATCAAGAATTTTTTTTGATAATTCAAAAAAAAGTTGTGTATTGATCCTTGGAATATAAATGATAGATAGAACGATATCTAGATATATCCTTTCAATTAAAAATTTTATAAAAAAATATGATTTACGGATGAATCGAACATTTCTTCTTTTGAATTTCTGCGAAATATTTTTTATTGGTTGTACTAGTTTAACAGGAGCACTTTTTTTATTAGAACTAATAGTGATTTTGTTATTTAGTTCCGGAGTTAAAAATCCTTTCTTCTTGTCCTTTGTAATTTTTTCTATTTGATTCCTGATTGCGGTTGTTCTATCAGCGAGATCTTTCATTTTTTTTTCTGTCAATGAATAATCTTTCAAATCAAAAGATCTAATTGGAATGGATGATTCGTGAATCATCCGATTACTCATTATCGAATCTTTTTTAGTTTCACTCAATTCAGATATTTCTCTTAATCCAAAGAATAGAAGGGGATTCGTTTTTAAAAGTTCTTTTATCATTCCTTTTATAAATAGAATTCTTTTGATGAACCATTTATTTGTTTCTTTTGAGATGTTTAGAAAGAATTTTGTTTTTTCTTTTAAAAACTGTATAACTAGAAAAGACTTCTTTTGCAATTTTTTCATTTTCTTTTTGAGTTCTTTGAAAATGGGTTTAAAAAATGAACGTCTTTTTCTGGGAGAACCAAAAGGAAGTTCAGTTTCCATTCCCCAAACTGTTAAAAAACAAAAATCGTTTTTTTGTCCTTTATTTTTCAGTTTCAGCAGATTTTGTTGGGGGGATCGTAGCTTAGACCTGTGCCAAGGTTTAAGGCAAAAAGGAAATAGGATCTTTATCTGAATACCGTCTGTCAACCAATTTTTTGGAAATTCGGTTTCTGATAATTGAACACCGTTATAGGTGCATTTAACATGCATTTCTTTTTTCCAATCTTTTAAGTCTTCGGACCATTCGGGAAATTGAAATAATAACATACGGACTATATTTTTAGCTATTATCAATGAAGGTAATAGAATATATTTTCTAAGAAAGGATTGGCTTACTAATATGGAACCTCTTATTACTTGAGCAAATAGAAAGCTATCCCAGGCTTCTGCTATTTCTATTCGTGCTTTCTCTTCCCTTTTGTATTTTTCTCTTTTTTGTTCCTCTTTTTTTTTCTCATTTTCTTTTCTCTTTTCTTCTGTATAATCCGAAATTATTAATTTTTTTGTTTTTTTATCCATCGAGTTTTTAAAAATGAATTTTACTAACTCGGAGATATTAAAAGAAAAAAAGGGTTTGTCTATTCTGTCCAAAAAAAGAGGGGAATGCACATTTGCTTGAACTAGTTCCCAGGTAACAGTTTTACGTCTTTGAGCACGCATGGATCCTTTGATTATGTCTCGACGAAAATCTGATTGTTGCGAATAACGTATCAAAGCCACTTCGTCTGCTTGATCAGGATTATTAGTTGGGGTATTAGTATCAGTATTTTCTTGCTTATCAGTAAAAATGACTACACGTTTGGCTTTTCTTGAACGAATCTCATGATCCTCCGCTATGTTTTCTTCATTTTCTATCCCCTCCTGTTGTTCTAACTCATCGATTAATTTGTATGACCATCGAGGAACTTTTTTACCGATTTCTTTTATTCCAATAGATTTTTTTCTAATTCTTTTCGCCTTGGGATCAGTTATAACTGGATTGAATAAAAATTTGAAAATTTTGATTTGATCTTCTAAATCAATTCTTTCTTGTTCGTCTTCTGGAAATGCAAATAAAGTATTTTCTCTTGATAGTGAATTTCTATCAAATGTATCTATTTTCTTTTCCAATTTGTCATAATCAGTAGTTAAAAGTATACCATGAATCTTATTTATCCAACCTGTCTCTATGTAATTTTTTATTAAAGTTTTATTTGAGGATGAAAATAATTTTTTGATCTTTCCACGATGGCGTCCAGTCAAAAAAGGATCATATATTTTAGGCAAGTAGTCCTTTTTAGTCTCATCATTACACAATCTAATTCTTTTTTCGAGCACATTTAGAGTAATACATCCTTTATCCAGAGCTTCAATTCTATTTCGA